ACTCAAAAGCAAGACATCGGGATTGAACTTGTAAATCGATTCATAACCTTTCGAGTACAACCAATATCTATTCGAACTCCCTTTACCTGTAGGAGTACATCTTGGATCTGTCGATTATGCTATGGGCGGAGTCCCACTCATGGGGACCTGGTTGAGTTGGGGGAGGCTGTAGGTATTATTGCAGGCCAATCGATTGGAGAACCGGGTACTCAATTAACATTAAGAACTTTTCATACCGGCGGAGTATTCACGGGAGGTACTGCAGAACATGTGAGAGCACCCTCTAATGGAAAAATAAAATTTAATGAGGATTTGGTTCATCCGACACGTACACGTCACGGTCATCCTGCCTTTCTATGTTCTATAGACTTGTATGTAACTATTGAGAGTGAAGATATTCTACATAATGTGACTATTCCACCCAAAAGTTTTCTTTTAGTTCAAAATGATCAATATGTAGAATCAGAGCAAGTGATTGCTGAGATTCGCGCGGGAACGTCCACTTTTAATTTTAAAGAGAAGGTTCAAAAATATATTTATTCCGACTCAGACGGGGAAATGCACTGGAGTACCGATGTCGATCATGCGCCTGAATTTACATACGGTAATGTGCATCTATTACCAAAAACAAGTCATTTATGGATATTATTAGGAGGGCCCTGTAGATCAAGTCCAGTCTCCCTTTCCCTTCACAAGGATCAAGATCAAACGAGCACGCATTCTCTTTCTGTCAAGCAAAGGTATACTTCTAGCCTCTCGGTAACTAAGAGAGACAAATTCTTTAGTTCGGGTTTTTATGGTAAAAAAAAAGGCAGCATTCCTGATTATTCACACCTTAATCAAGTCATATGTACTGCTCATTGTAATCTCATCTATCCGGCCATTCTCCGCGAGAATTCAGATTTATTGTCAAAGAGGCGAAGAAATAGATTTATTATTCCACTCCAATCGTGCGAGAACGAACTAATGTCCCCTCTGGGTATCTCGACTGAACTCCCCATAAATGGTATTTTCCGTAGAAATAGTATTATTTCTTATTTCGACGATCCTCGGTATAGAAGAAAGAGTTCGGGAATTACTAAATATGGGACTATAGGAATGCATTCAATCCCGGATTCGATTGAGTATCGAGGAGTCAAGGAATTTAGGCCAAAATACCAAATGAAAGTAGATCTATTTTTTTTCATTCCCGAGGAAGTTCATATCTTACCTGGATCTTCTTCCATAATGGTACGGAACAATAGTCTCATTGGGGTAGATACACAAATCACTTTAAATCTAAGAAGCCGGGTAGGCGGATTGGTCCGGGTGGAGAGAAAAAAAAAAAGAATTGAACTTAAAATATTTTCTGGAGATATACATTTTCTTGGAAAAATAGATACGATATCCCGGCATAGCGGCGTTTTGATACCACCGGGGAGGGGAAAAGGAAATTCCAAGGAATTAAAAAAAATGAAAAATTGGATCTATGTCCAACAGATTACACCTAGCAAAAAAAAGAATTTTGTTTTTATTCGACCTGTCGTCACATATGAAATAACGGACGGTCTATATTTAGCAACACTTTTCCCTCCCGATATGTTGCAGCAAAGGGATATTGTGCAACTTCGAGTTATCAATTATATGCTTTATGGAAAGGGCAAACCGATTCGAGGAATTTATGACACAACTCTTCAATTAGTTCGGACTTGTTTAGTATTGAATTGGGACCAAGACAAAAAAAGTTCTTCTGGCGAAGAAGCCCGTGCTTCTTTTGTTGAAATAAGGATAAATGGTTTGATTCGACATTTCCTAAGAATCGACTTGGCAAAATTCCCTATTTCTTATATCGGAAAAAGGAATGATCCCTCAGGTTCAGGATTGCTCTCTGATAATGGATCAGATTACATCAATATCAATCCGTTTGGCTCCATATATTCCCATGCAAAGACAAGAATTCCACAATTCCTTAACCCAAATCAAGGAACTATTCATACATTGTTGAATAGAAATAAGGAATTCCAACCATTGATAATTTTGTTATCATCCAAGTGTTCTCGAATGGGTCCATTCAACGATCTAAAATATCACAATGGAATAAAAGAATCAATTCATCAAAGGGATCCCCTAATTCCAATTAGGAATTCGTTGGGCCCTTTAGGATCAGCCCCCCCAATTGATAATTTTTTTTTATTTTCCCACTTAATAACTCACAATCAAATCTTGTTAACTAACTATTTGCAACCTGACAATTTCAAACGGACTTTTCAAGTAATTAAATATTATTCAATGGATGAAAGTGAAAGTGGGAAATTTTATAATCCCGACCCATGCAGTAAGATTATTTTCAATCCATTCAATTTGAATTGGTATTTTCTCCGTCACAATTATTGTGAAGAGACGGCTACAATAATTAGCCTTGGACAGTTTATTTGTGAAAATGTGTGTATAGCCAAAACCGGACCACACCTAAAATCGGGTCAAGTTATCTTTGTTCAAGCCGATTCCGTAGTAATACGATCAGCTAAGCCTTATTTGGCCACCCCGGGAGCAACCGTTCATGGCGATTATGGTGAAATCCTTTATGAAGGAGATACATTAGTTACATTTATATATGAAAAGTCGAGATCTGGGGACATAACGCAGGGTCTTCCAAAAGTGGAACAAGTGTTAGAAGTGCGCTCGATCCATTCAATATCGATGAATCTAGAAAAGAGGATTGAGGGTTGGAACGAATGTATAACAAGAATTCTTGGAATTCCTTGGGGATTCTTCATTAGTGCTGAGCTAACTATAGTGCAAAGTCGTATCTCTTTGGTCAATAAGATCCAAAAGATTTATCGATCCCAGGGGGTGCGGATTCATAATAGGCATATAGAAATTATTGTACGGCAAATAACATCAAAAGTATTGGTTTCAGAAGACAGAATGCCTAATGTTTTTTCACCCGGAGAACTAATCGGATTGTTACGAGCAGAACGAACGGGACGCGCTTTGGAAGAAGCGATCTGTTACCGAGCCATCTTATTGGGAATAACAAGAGCATCTCTCAATACCCAAAGTTTCATATCTGAAGCAAGTTTTCAAGAAACTGCTCGAGTTTTAGCAAAGGCAGCTCTACGGGGGCGTATCGATTGGTTGAAAGGTCTGAAAGAGAACGTTGTTTTGGGGGGGATGATACCTGTCGGGACCGGGTTCAAAGGATTAGTGCACCCTTCAAAACAACATAATAAGATTCCTTTGAAAACAAAAAAAAAGAATCTATTCGAGGCGAAAATGAGAGATATTTTGTTTCACCAGAGAAAATTTGTGGATTCGTCCCTTTGACAGAATGACAGAATTTCCACGATACATCATAACAATCATTTATAGGATTTACTGATTCCTAAGAAGGGAGTAATTCCTTTCACTTCATTATTTTAGTAAAAGTTCTTGCGGCTCCAGCTGGATGACATTCAATATCATGTACCCATGTTCCTATACGTATATCGGCTAATGGTACGCAATTCCCTATTTTAAAATTTAAAATTTAGATCAAGTATCTCGTATCTATAAGCAGGGGGGCGCGGCCAAGAAACAGCTAGCGGACTGCCCCCTTCCTTCCATTCGGCGTTTCTTCGCTGTGTGAACATATGTATGGGCAGGTCGCAATAAAAGTGGCTAGTCGAAGGTTTAGGCCAATCGCAATTTATCACCATCTTGCCTGCTTCCAATTGATGACTGGCTATTATATAAGTGTTGACCTAAGCCCCTGTGCTGGCTCGGCTCCCGAGAACCGTACGTGAGCTGCCTCGTACGGCTCTTCCTAAGAACTTGAAGTCCCTCTCTCTTAATATAAAAAAATGAATTTACAAGCCCTTTTCAAAAAGCTTTTGCCCCTCCGGGGGCTATTAGAGAAGCAGCTTCGTTCCTTGACTTCTTTGCTGAGTCAAGCTTCCTTGTTCCTTAGTGTAGTCTCGGTCCATAGTTTAAGACTTCGCCTAGTCTATATCCACAGCTGACCTTAGTCCGTACTTACGCCTTTCCTTTTGTATTTGTATACGGCTAGGCTAAGTGTTACTTTGTAACCTTAACGTACTTTTTACTGTAGCATAGGCTTTCGTCGGGCTTTCGTCCCTTCGCCTATAGACGGCGGCTTGGCTTCGATATCGCTCATGACTTAGTGTATAGAGCCGTGTAGTCGTCGGTTTTACACCACAATGCCTTATGATTATGATATAGTGGTCGGCCTTTCGAATGCCTCCTTCCTTTTTTTCTGAGGAAGCCCCTTACAACTAGAATATAAAGAACAGGGGGCTGTTCACCTTTGGGAAGTTAGCTACTTAAGTACTACTCATAAAGTAAAGGCGAACGGCATTCTGTTCTACAGCTACTTTCTGTTCTACAGCTACTTAATATTAGCTACTTCATATTCTACAGCTATGAATAATATATTAAATTAATATTTTTTTTTTTTTAATTATATTTATTTACATTTATATACTATATATACTAAATACTAAATATAAATAGTAAGTATATAAGTATAATACTAATAATAGTACTAATACTAGTTGTAATAAGTTACTAAAAAAATAGTACTAATAATAGTTGTAATAAGTAGTAATATAAGTGGTAATAATAGTTAATAATAGTAAAAGTAGAACAACTTGTCGTACTACTGAAGTACCTAAGGTGAACAGGGCTCATGGGTCGGGACGTCCGGCAGAATGCTTGGCCTCCTGCGCTGGAAGCGACACCCGAAGGGTGCGCTTCTGGCAGTTAGCTTCTAGCACTATATAATAATAGATAATAATAAGTATTGGGCATTCTGAGCTGGAAGGGGGCAAGCAAATGAAATGAAGGAAGGCATTACGGGTCGACTACAAGAAGCAAAGCTTCGTAGACTCTGCAAGTCACTTATAGAATGCCGACTACTATTTTCCACTTAATATTTAAACTTAATACTTAATAAGGGAAGGGGAGGGAAGCGAAGCTTCGCGAGCTTTAAAGGTTAGCTCGGTTCTCGCCTGGATCGATTAAGTAGCTCAGGCCAGCCCCTTGGTATGCTAAGATTATTATTACGTGATTAATCCACTCACTTGGCTAGAAAGAGAGCTTCTAGCAAAGAGTTCAATCGATAGCTTGATAAAGAAAAGGGAATTTTTCTTAAAAGTCGGCGAGGCATGGAAGCCCAAGCAGACGATAACTTTTTATTCATTAATAATTAATTAATTAATATCCGTTACATACATGGGAAGTACGCCCACTTGTGCACGCATAAACAAAGGAGCCAAACAACTAAAGACTACATTAGAAAGTTAACTAAAATAAAAACATATTAAAGACGTAGAACAACATGAAAAATAAAAAAGAAAGCCTTGCAAGACTACTTATTTAAATCTTAGAGATCTTCTAGTTTTGATTTCCCCTACGGTTGTTCTGGGCCCCCTGCACAATGAGCGCGTCCCTTTCTTCAAGCAGCTCCCTCTTCCTTTCATCAAGCTCACGAATGCTATCCCGAATTGCTAGCATCCCTTTCGCAATTTCTTCAGGATCTATGGGAGGCATGTGCTCCCAGAAGAGACCCAGAAGTTGCTCCTGCTGGAGCTTGGCGTTCGCCACGCGTTGGATTGCTTGATCTATTTGATAAAGTCTTGATACGGTAGCTGGATCCATCTCCCTTTGGTTTGCCAAATAGAGAAAGAAGCTTCTATTTATAGGCGTTGGAGGCCCATGTATTATGCTTAAGGCCTTTCTTATTATTAGTAATAATTCTTGTCTTGATTCCGTAACATGGTTCAAACCTGGCTTTTCGTGAATATGGAACCCCATCCACTAGATTTTGCTGAATAATTGCCCCTTCCCCGTACGGATTTGAGTACGAAAGGCCCACCCCAAACAGCGAATAGGACTTTCTTTTTCGCGGGTATCGCCACGCGGCTTAATCCCGATCACTCCTTCAAGAATAGGGAGCAATAATAGAGCGAATCCGTCAGAGAGTACTCCCTCCCCTTTCTTAAGAGATAGAGCAATCGTCACTCGACAGCTCAAAACTGACCAGTACAAAACCATGTGATCTGTCCTCGTTTACGTACCCCACTGGCACTAGCCTAACGTCCTTTCCTACCCCAAGCCAGTGCACCCACTACTCCCCCTACACTATTCCTCTCTACAGGCCCTTTTTCTCTCTCTCTCCTCCTAAAAAGAAATAAACCTCCTCGCACCTCTCCAGGATGACGTCTTACAGATCCGGCCAGCTCGACACTCACCTTCCACACTTAGTATGGACTTAATTAAGTCAAAGCCCTTACGCTTTCTGGATAAGGAGAGGTTTTTAGTTACGTGCTCTTTCCTGAGCTATAATTTTGCAATAACCTTTTCCTTGTTCGTGACATTATGAGAAAAATTTTCATTTTTCTCTCCTTCCTCTGAATAGTGATCATGAGACAGACCAGAAATCGGTCAGCATATCTAGCCCGCATTTAGGATACCTCAGATGTAAGAAACATCGTTTAATTGCCAACAAGTACCACAAATTAAAATCAAGAACATTATTGTCAACGGAGATTATTATATAAAAATAACCTGCATTTGTGGTTTCCTTTTTCCATAAACCAGTAAAAGAAATGGGGGGGGCGAAGGAAGGGGAAGCTTGGATTCTGAAAATGGAGCTGGTTGTTTTCCATGAGATGGCGCTGTGTTAGGGTTACCAGTGGGAACGACCGAGACCTACTTTAGGGAGGTCTTTCGGCTTGGACATGACGTTTGCTTGATATTGGGCGGAGTGGGCTTGCTTGGAAGCGTGAAGTGAGATATCAGATCGGACGCCCATGGTTATACCGGCTACACACCTTATCTTCTTGCTTTCTCAATCCGACCACATCAAGTAGAGACTAAACATCCATTATTTCATAGTTTTATGTTATTAATCCACCGCAGTTGTCTAGTTCACTTGTAAAACTAGTTAATCTATTAATTGACTCTATAGGGTAATACCTGGCCGATGCTTACACACCTATAAAACTTTCCACAAAAGCCTCTGCTATGAGGTCCACTTTATGTAGGCAGTAGGTAATCTAGAGTGATTTTGGTTATTGAGATATCCCTCTGTCGAACACATGTAGAATGAACATGTAGAATGAATTAGTGTTTTTACTTTATAGGAAGCTGGAGATTGTATAAATCATGGTATGGCTGGAGGTGGTGATACTCATATACATGACAAGAGTACCACAAAAATAAAAATATATTAGAATATGTACCCTACCTATTTTCATCCAGAAAGATACGAAAATATGTACCATACAAATGACCGTCAAATTTGTGTAGATACTTATCGTCGTTTTCATATTATGATAGGGTATCTCTAATGAATAGATAATCTAAATGAAAAAAAAAATGGAGAACAAGGCTTGGTTGAAATATTTATCTGAGATTGAAAAACAACAGATCCTCTCTCTATGTAAAGACTTCGATGATCAAACTTTGCAGGATAAACTGACAGATTCCCAGGATAAACTTACCGTTTCGTCTTCTTCT